CCAAAGAATTTTCTTTTTTATACAAATACAATACATAGGTCGTCGATTCGGCAGTGGATAAAAAAGGGGGACCCATCTTTCCAGTTAATGGTTCAAATAATTTTATCCATATGAGTGTTCTACATCGGATAAACTCCCAATTATTCCTTTTTTATCATTTTTCAACCTTTTTCTTACTAACGTAACGGTAGAAAGAGTACCATGTTATGCTGTGCCTGGACTTCAAACAATTTATCTTTAACCATGTAAAAGACCTCAACATCATTGGTTTATAGAGAAGAGAATCAAAGTTCATTTACCAATTAGTCACGAAATGCTATGGTTCTTACATAGGATTTCTGAATGAAATCCGATTCCTAAGTAATTCGTCGAGATTGTGCACCCTTTGTTCCTATTTCTGCTTGCTATATTCTGCTATAAAAAAGAATACATAAATAGAAATAAAGTGCAGCCGGTGAAATCCAACCTATTCTTGAAATATACAACTCGCACACACTCCCTTTCCAAAAAAAATCAATACACCCAGCACTACGCTTAGATTTATTGGATTTGTTGCTAAAATATCGGTATTAAACTCGAAACTCCCAGCGGATGACCAGTGCTCCACGGAAACAAAAGAATCGGTTATATTTTTCATATGCTCTCCCCTTATAGATAGGACTAACAAAGAACAGAGTTCTTTTTGTATCACTCCGCTTATTATTGTTAATGGAATTTAAGAATTATCAAATTTATTAGTTATGGTTATGCTTTTATTCTTCTTTTTTTTTATTCTATGATGAAATTAAACATTAAACAAAAGGATTTGCAAATAAAAGAGCTAATGCCACGACCAATCCATAAATTGTTAAAGCTTCCATAAAAGCCAGACTAAGTAATAAAGTACCTCGTATTTTACCCTCTGCTTCTGGTTGTCTCGCAATACCTTCTACGGCTTGGCCCGCAGCAGTACCTTGACCAACCCCAGGTCCAATAGAAGCAAGCCCTACAGCCAATCCAGCAGCAATAACGGAAGCAGCAGAAATAATTGGATTCATGGTAAGTTCCTCGCACCAAAAAAAGAAATGGTTAATGATACAACCAACCAATGAATTAGTACTTAATTTACTTCTTTTTCTACTTCTACTTTTGCTACTACACTTCTTTTTTATTTTGTGATCTTTATCACGAAAATCCTAAAATCTATTAGGTCGAAGTAGCTAAAAGCTCCAAATGGAATTCATAATATTACTGAATTGTCAGAACTACTTAGATATACCGTTTTTCCTTTCTACCTTAATGTAAATAGATATTGTATAAGGTTTTAGTCATTGCGTTTCCTTGTTTAAAAACTATTCTATTCTTTCTCTTTCAGTAAATTCACAATAACAGACAAAATAGAAAAAAGACGGATATGGGAATCCATCTCTAATGCAATGGGCTATAAAAAAAATAGATAGGGGTAATTACTATCTAACTAGTAAATAACATATACTTTTATTCTTCCAGAACGTAAATCACCTGTACTTTTTATTCTATGAAATCGTATTCTGGAACCATTATTCGAAACATACATAAGGATTCATACTTATAGGCATTACATATACAGATCCTGTAGTAGGATCCCCAACTCTTCTTTCTCTTACAAATTCTGCAATAGAATCTCTCTTTCTTCATATATACATACATGTAGCTATTTGCATTTTATTCTACAACCCAGTGGATTATATTGAACCCCCCGCATTGCTTGAATTGGGATAAAAAAGACTATTTCGAAAGTTAGTCAATGATGACCCTCCATGGATTCACCTATATAAGCCGCAGCCAAAGTTGCAAAAATAAGAGCTTGGATACCACTTGTAAATAATCCAAGAAACATGACAGGTATAGGAACTACTGAAGGCACTAAAGAAACAAGAACAACAACCACTAATTCATCAGCCAATATATTCCCGAAAAGTCGAAAACTAAGAGATAAAGGTTTTGTGAAATCTTCTAGAATATTAATTGGTAAAAGTATTGGAGTTGGTTGAATGTATTTCCCGAAATATCCCAATCCTTTTTTGCTAAGACCCGCATAGAAATATGCCACTGACGTGGGTAAAGCTAAAGCAACAGTAGTATTTATATCATTCGTGGGCGCAGCTAACTCCCCATGAGGTAACTTTATGATTTTCCAAGGTAAAAGAGCACCTGACCAGTTAGAAACAAAAATAAATAAGAACATCGTTCCTATAAAAGGAACCCAAGGAGCATACTCCTCTCCAATCTGAGTTTTGCTCAAGTCTTGAATAAATTCAAGGACATATTCGAAGAAATTCTGACCGTTGGTCGGAATGGTTTGTGGATTCCGAACAGCTATGATGATTGAACCTAATAAGATAGCAATTACAACCCAAGAAGTGATAAGTACTTGGGCATGAATTTGTAAACCTCCTATTTGCCAATATAAATGTTGGCCTACTTCTACACCTGATATATCATATAACCCTTTGAGTGTTTGAATGGAACATGGTATAACATTCATATCGTCATTGTCCTCTAACATAAATCGAACTTCAAAAAAGTAATTATTTTGATTCAACCATCTATTTCTCAATTCATCTATATTAATTCATTAATTTCAGTTATGAATCATATATTTCGGATACCGAGAAATCACATAAAAAAAATACCAATCATTTTATCTTTTAAATATTATTCAATAGTCAAAACCTAGTTCAAACTCCAAAAAATGCAAACCAAAATAGTAACAATCAAAGAGAGTTCGCCAAAAACAAACTAATCTTCTTCTTTCTTCTTCTTAATGATAAGAGTAATTCTAAGATAATCAACCTTTTTTTATATAACTAGAACGGCCCTCACAAATTGCAGATACTAATTTGGTAAGAATCAATCGAATCGAAGCTATAGCATCATCGTTGGCCGGAATAGAAATATCTGCAAGATCTGGGTCACAATTTGTATCGATTAAACAAATTGTCGGAATACCCAAAATGACACATTCTCGAAGAACCGTATATTCTTCTTGCTGATCAACGATAATTACAATATCGGGCAATCCCGTCATATATTTGATCCCACCCAGATATGCTTGCAAGGTAGATAACTTTCTCTTCAACATTGCTGCATCTCCTTTGGGGAGACGATTGAGTTTCCCCATCTTTTGTTCTGCTCTTAAGTCCCTGAACTTCTGAAGTCTTGTTTCTGTAGTAGACCAATTCGTTAACATACCACCAAGCCATTTTTTATTAACATAATGACATCGAGCCCTTATTGCTGCTGATGCTACTAAATCCGCTGCTTTATTTTTGGTGCCAACGATTAAGAATTTTTTTCCCCTACTTGCTGCATCAAAAACTAAATTGCAGGCTTCTGATAAAAAACGAGCAGTTATAGTAAGATTTGTAATATGAATACCTTTACGCTTTGCAGAGATGTAAGGAGCCATTCTAGGATTCCATTTAGTAGTACCATGACCAAAATGAACTCCCGCTTCCATCATTTCTTCCAAATTGATGTTCCAATATCGTCTTCCCATTTTCCCACACTTTCTCTTTTTATTTTTTTTTTTTTTCAAAGAGATTCAGTACCCTGTGAAATAAATAATTGTTCCGACGGAACCTTCTACCAGGATTGACCATTGATCTACGACCCAAACCATGAATTTCATTCTTTTTTTTTATTTATTACGAAATCCATAATTGGACCAGAGAGTTAAAGTAAAAAGAATGAACCTCTTGTTAGGAATTAGTAAATTCCATTATGTAAATGATTGATCTGATATCTCATGGAAAGTGTTTGGGGCACAAGAACAAAATAATTCTCTATGGTATAACAAAATATCTCTCATTTCCAACTCAAATAGATTCTTCCTTTTTATTTTCAAATGAATATTTTTGTCTTGCTTTGAACGATGTACTAATTTGTGAAATCCGGTACCAACCGGTATAATTCCCCCCAGAACAACGTTCTCTTTCAGGCCTTTCAACCAATCAATACGACCTCGTAGAGCAGCTTTTGCTAAAACCCGAGCAGTTTCTTGAAAACTCGCTTCGGATATGAAACTTTGAGTATTCAGAGATGACTTCGTTATTCCCAATAAGATTGCCCGATAACAGATCGCTTCGTCCAAAACGCGCCCTGCTCGCTCTGCTCGCAACAATCCAATAAATTCTCCAGGTAAAAAAACATTAGACATTCCATCTTCTGAAACCAAAACTCTTGATGTTACTTGACGTACAATAATCTCTATATGTCTATTATGGATCTGTACTCCCTGAGATCTATAAACCTTTTGGATCTTATTAACCAAAGAGATACGACTTTGGGCTATGGTTAGTTCAGCTCCAATCAAGAATCCCCAGGGGATCCCAAGAATCCTTCGGATACGTTCGTCCCAACCTTCAACTCTTCTTTCGAGGTTCATCGATATTGAATCGATTGAACGAACTTCTAAGATTTGTTCCACTTTTGGAAGACCTTGCGTTATGTCACCAGATCTCGATTTTTCATATATAAATGTAATTAATGTATTTCCTTCATAAAAGGTTTCCCCATAATGGCCATGAACAGTTGCTCCTGGAGTGACCAAATAGGGTTTAGCTGATCTTATAACTAAAGAGTCAACATGAACAATGAAAATTTGACCAGATTTTTTTATGCGTGATCCATATTTAAATAGACATACATTTTCACAAAGGAATTGTCCAAGACTAATTATTGTCCATGCCTCTTCACAAGAATCGTGATGGAGAAAATACCAATTCAAATGGAATGAATTCCAAATTGTGTTACTGCATGGATCGGGATTATAAATCCTACTATTTTCATCTAGGAAACAGTATTGAAATGGAAGTACTTGAAGTACTTGGAAAGTCTGTTGAAAATTTTCAAATAAAAAATCTTTCTTTAAAAAGACTTGATTATAAGTTCTTAAATAGTAAGATGAACGAAAATTGACTATTTTAGGCACAATAGTACCTAAAGGACCCAAAAAATCCCTAATTGGAGTCATGGGA